TGGAAAAAAAAAGATGAAAAAAATCCAAATCTAACAGATTTAAAACGAATTTTTCGGTAAATCTATTTCAAACTGCTTTTCTAGAATGCCCAATATCTCTTTTACATCTTCTATACGAAAATGTTCAATTTTCATAAGATCCTTTTGAGTGTTATTCAAAAGATCCAATAATGTATATATATTGGATCTTTTGAGGCAATTATAGATTCTGGGAGGCAATTTTAATTGGTCAATAAAAATATATTTCAATGCAATTTTTTTTTTGTTTTTCCTTAGTTTAACCAATTTATCATGAAAGGTAAAAAGAGGTAAAGTAACCTTGTGTTGATTGTCGTCTAAATTTAAGTTTTCTTCTTCTGTATGGAAAAAAGGAATAAATAAATCAATCAAATTTCGGGACGCTTCATGAAGCGCTTCTTTCGGAGTTAAACTTCCATTTGTCCATATTTCGAGAAAAAGTATCTCTTGTTTTTCATTTCCATTCCCATAAGAATGAATGCTATGATTTACTTTTCGAATAGGCATGAATACAGCATCGATAGGATAACTTCTGTCTTGAAAGTTATTTGAACTTTTTATACGATATCCGCGATTCCTCTCAATTTGTAATCCAATACAAAAATCAATCGGTTCCGTCAAGCTAGCTATATGTTGTGTATTATCAACGATTTCCACATAAGTCGGTGAGATGATATCTTGAGCTGTTACATACCCAGGACCCTTAATACAAATAGACGCGTCACAAGTTCCGTATAAATTACTTCTCAATACTATTTCTTTCAAATTCATTAAAATTTCATGTACTGATTCTTGAATACCCACTATGGTAGAATATTCGTGTGGTATTTTCTCAGATCTTGCACGTGTAATATATGTTCCTTCTATTTCTCCAAGTAAAGCTCTTCGCATCGCAATGCCTATGGTGTCGGCTTGACCTTTCATAAGTGGAGACAAAAGAAAACGTCCATAAGAAAGGCGCTTACTGTCTGTCCTCGATTCAACACACTTCCACTCTAGTGTCCGAGTAGATATGGTTACTTTCTCTCGAACCATAGTAATATAATATTATTTGGTCGAATTGTTTATTTCTCTTGAAATTTCTTTAATGTTGATTTTTTTTTACACGCGTCTTTTTTTAGGGGGTCTACAGCCATTATGTGGCATAGGAGTTACATCCCGTACAAAAGTTAATAGTATACCACTTCGACGAATAGCCCGTAATGCTGCATCTCTTCCGAGACCGGGACCCTTTATCATGACCTCTGCTCGTTGCATACCTTGATCGACTACTGTACGAATAGCATTTCCAGCTGCGGTTTGAGCAGCAAAAGGTGTCCCTCTTCTTGTACCCCGAAATCCACAAGTACCGGCAGAAGACCAAGAAACCACTCGACCTCTTACATCTGTAACAGTCACAATGGTATTATTGAAACTTGCTTGAACATGAATAAATCCCTTTGGTATTCTACGTGTATTCTTACGTGAACTAATACGTCCATTCCTACGCGAACCAATTCTTGGTATAGTTTTTGCCATATTTTATCATCTCATAAATATGAGTCATATATATATATATAGATAAATGGATATATCCATTTCTTATCAAAACGGATCCTTTTTTTATTTGTAGATCGGGTCTTTTAGAAAGTCTTTTTTAGACTATCCTTGTCTTTGTTTATGTCTCGGGTTGGAACAAATTACTATAATTCGTCCCCGCCTACGGATTAGTCGACATTTTTCACAAATTTTACGAACAGAAGCTCTTATTTTCATATTTTTCATACCTTAACCTTAATTTTGAATCGACTTCTTGGAAGAAAATAAGTTTCTTGAAATTTTCAATTTCGAATCGTATTCCCACGAAAAGGAGAATATTAAAGTTAAAAAACCACCTAATCATTCGAATCTTTGTTGCGGAGTCGATAAATAATACGCCCTCTGCTTGAATCATAACGACTTACTTCAATTTTGACTCTATCTCCTGGCAGTATCCGTATAAAGCTACGTCGGATCTTTCCTGAAACATAACCTAAAATAAGATCCTCATTATCTAAACGAACCCGGAACATACCATTGGGAAGCGATTCAGTAATTAAACCCTCATGAATCCATTTTTGTTCTTTCATTCCGGGTAAAACCTCCTTAAAGTATTAACTAATGTAGGAGGAATAAGATTATATACTTCGCGTTTTTTTTTACTTTTTTTTAACAACAAATAGGAAGTCTCGTATCCAATGCAGATATAAGAAGTATTACCATATATAACACAAAATTTCTCCGCCTATTCCTTTTAGTCGAGCCTCTCGGCCTGTCATTATACCTTGAGAAGTGGAAAGAATTACAATTCCCATTCCGCCTAAAATTCTAGGAATTCTTTGATAGTTAGAATAGATTAGTAAACCAGGCCGGCTGATCCGTTTTAAATTTAAAAGATTTCTATAGGGCCCTTTTCTATTTCGTTTATGTCGCAGGGTTGAAACCAAAAAATATTTGTCGCTTTCTCGATGTTTCCTCACATTTTCGATAAAACCTTCTCGTAAAAGTATTTTAACAATGTTTTCGGTGATATTAGCATATGCTATTCGAAGGACTCTTTTTCTATCCATATCAGCATTGCGTATAGAGGTTAATATGTCAGCAATAGTGTCCTTACTCATAATGGAGTAAAATTCTTGTTGCCCAAAAATTTTGATATAATCAACATGTTTTTTGCTTTTTTTTACTTATTTTATTTGTTTATGAATAAAAATTATATTATTAAATTAAAGGTATATGCGTAAACCACAATCTACTAAATGAATTTGAATCTATTTCTTTCTAATACCCTACTATAACTATATCATAGTCTCATCTTATATTTTAAGACTATTATAATACCTCGGGCGCCAATGAGACTATTTTAGTAAAATTTAAATGCCTCAATTCCCGGGCGATCGCACCAAAAACGCGAGTTCCTTTAGGATTTCCTTCTTGATCAATGACAACTGCGGCATTGTCATCATATCGTATTAGCATACCGTTGTCACGTTTCAGTTCCTTACGGGTACGTACAATTACAGCTCTGACCACTTCTGATCTTTCTAGGGGCATATTTGGCACTGCTTCTTTAATCACAGCAACAATAACGTCACCAATATAAGCATATCGACGATTACTAGCTCCTATGATTCGAATACACATCAATTCTCGAGCCCCGCTGTTATCTGCTACATTCAAATGTGTCTGAGGTTGAATCATTTTTTTATTTGTTGTTTCAATGCAAAAAAAAAAAAAAAGAAAGAAATATTCTTTGTCAAAAGAAAAAAAAGAAACCTTGCCTTTTTCATTTCCAGGCTCTATTTTCTTTAGTTCTACATTCTTATACCAAAATAATAAATTGAGTTTTGATAGGCATTTTGGACGCTGCTATTGAAATTGCTTTTCTGGCTATATTTTCTGCGACTCCGCCCATTTCATAAAGTATTCGACCTGGTTTAACAACAGCTACCCAATATTCAGGAGAGCCCTTACCCGAACCCATACGTGTTTCTGTGGGTCTTACTGTAACCGGTTTGTCGGGAAATATACGTACCCATATTTTTCCACCACGACGTGCATTTCGTGTCATTGCCCGGCGCCCTGCTTCTATTTGCCTAGATGTGATCCAAGCGGGTTCAAGCGCTTGAAGAGCATATTTACCGAAACTAATATGGTTACCTCGATAAGACATTCCCTTCATTCGTCCTCTATGTTGTTTACGGAATCTGGTTCTTTTGGGGTTATAGTTGATGGTTGTTTCTGAATTCCATCTCTACTACAGAACCGGACGTGAGAGTTTCGTCTCATCCAGCTCCTCACGAATAAAAGTATTCAAAATATTTAATTTGAATTGAAATATGTTTAATGAATAATAGATGAAATTGCGAGATTCTTTGATATTTCATCTAATCTATTAGTCATTTGTATATACCTTGTTTAGGTATTTTGGATATATAACTAAACATATTAAATATATATTTCTATTTATTTTTTATTTTTATCAAAAATATTTTTTTTTTCATTTTATCGTATCGGATTGCCCTAAATCCAAAATTTAGCAATCCAAAAAATAACGTTTTCGCGGGCGAATATTTACTCTAATATCTATTTCAGTTGTAAGGTTAGTTCATTACGTCTCAGATCAGAATAGATAAATTTTTTCTCAGTTCCTTTCGCCATCCCAACCAATGAATTGTTAGGCTTTGGTTTCAATAAAATCTTCTGCATTCATGGGTTCCATCGTTCCCATCGCTTCTTGTTAATGGTTAGGTCTTAATTCTACAACGGAGCTCTTAATTCAATTTGTTCTTGAGTCAATTTTCTTAGTCTTTATTGGCTCAGGGCTCTTGGTTTTTTTGTTCTATATCTATCATTTAATTATGTATGAATCAGTATTGATGCTCTATTACATTGCCTTTTATGAGATGACTCATAGACCTTACATATTGGAATTCTATATCATCGATATTCTTTTTCTCTCTTTCTCTCATCCCTCTACCCACATCTTTTTTCTATATTCTGGTTCACAACTTAGAATCAGATTTTTTTATTTTTTTAGTTTATGAAAAAGAGATTTCAGTTGCTACAATGATATGAATAATCTATCATATCTTGACTGGTTTGTTGGATTTAGATAATGCGAAGTAATGAGTTGGTTTTTAGTTCTATAGTTATTAGTTTATACTAGGGGGCTTTTTTTTTAATCTTATCCCTAAAAAAACCAACGAGTCACACACTAAGCATAGCAATTATATCAAAAATTCAATCGAATTTTTATTCAACCCTATAAAATTAAAGAATTACGGAATTAAGAGCTCTTTTTTTATCTTTAATCAAAAAAATGGACTAGTTTCTTATTTTTTGTTGGATTTTGGGGGTAAAAAAAAAAAAGAAAAGTAAAGGAAAGCCTTTTTATTCCTCATCTATAAATATCCAAATTTTGATACCTAATACGCCACAGATAGTTCGAACTGTATAGGCAC